TTCTACGGAAAATACCATTTATGGGTATTTCAATCGAGATACCTGAATGCGGTATGAATTCTTTCTCTTGCTCTTGAATCGATTGGAATGGGATGAGAAATCTATTTCTTCGCCTTTTTGCTAATAAATCCGAGTTCTCATGAAAAAGAGCAGAATATATTATATTATAATGACTAGTACCTATGATTCCATTCAATTCTGAATCATCGGGAATCCCAGATTTTTTTTTATCAGAAAAATCTGAACTGAACTGTTTTTGGCTCACTTGATCATTATTCACTGAGAGGCTCGAAATAGATTTTCTTTCGACGGAAAGAAAGGGTATGTTCATTTGATCTTGATCTTTGTGGATCAAAAAACGAATTAGACTAGATCCACATGACCTTCCGGATAATATCCATAAATGACTGGTTTTTGGTAAGAGATGGACATTACTATATGTAAATTCGGGTGCATGGTATACATCAGTACTCCAGTGCATTTCTCCCTCTGAGTCAGAATAAATATATTTTCTAACCCTCTCTTTAAAATGAAAAGTGTATGTTCCCTCGCGAATCTCAGCAATCACTTGTTCTGATTCCACATATTGATCATTTTGAACTAAAAGAAAACTTTTTGGTGGAATAGTTACGCTATGTATAATATCTTCGCTCTCAATAATTACAGACAAATCGATATAACATAGAAAGGCAGGATGTCCGTGACGCGTACGCGTAGGATGAACCAAATTCTCATTGAATTTTATTTTTCCATTATAAGGGGCTCGTACATGTTCGGCAGTACCTCCTGTAAATACTCCGCCGGTATGAAAAGTTCTTAATGTTAGTTGAGTCCCCGGTTCGCCAATAGATTGACCCGCAATAATACCTACAGCTTCCCCCAATTCAACTAGGTCACCATGAGTGGGACTTCGACCATAACATAATCGACAGATCCAAGATGTACTTCGACAAGTAAAGGGAGTTCGAATAGATATTGATTGTGTTCCAAAGGTTATTAATCGATTGACAAGTCCAATCCCAAGATCTTGGTTTCGAAAGGCGACACATCGGGAACCTATATATATATCGTCTGCTAAGACACGACCAATTAATGTTTGGATAAAAATTCTTTCTGACATCATCCGATTTTTATTTCGAGGACTCACAGAAATCCCTCGGATAGTGCCACAATCTGTTCTACGTACAACAATATGTTGAACTACTTCAACAAGTCGACGCGTAAGATATCCAGCATCGGATGTGCGTACCGCAGTATCTACAACTCCTTTACGGGCTCCATAGCAAGAAATAATATATTCTGTTAAAGAAAGTCCTTCACGTAAATTGCTTTGAATAGGTAAATCAATCATTTGTCCTTGGGGATCCGACATTAATCCTCTCATACCTACTAATTGATGGACTTGAGATGCATTTCCCCTAGCTCCCGAAAAAGACATCATATGGACTGGATTTAAAGGGTCCGTCATCCTAAAATTAGGATTCATTTCTTGTCGCAAATATTCACTTGTAGCATACCATATCTCAATAGATTGACGTAACTTTTCTACCGCATGTACATTCCCATAATGATGGTGTTTTTCCAAAATAAAACTTTGTTGTTCAGCATCTTGGACAAGCCAGCCCTTAGAAGGTATCGTTAAAAGATCATCAATTCCTAATGAAATGGATGTAGCAGTGGCTTGCTGGAAACCCAGAGTCTTTACTTGATCTAGGATGTGTGATGTATATGCCATCCCGAAGTGATCTATTAATCGGCTAATAAGTAGTTTAATAGCAGTTCCATCTATCACTTTATTGTGAAATACCAGATTGGCCCGTTCCGCCATAAGTACCTCCATGTTCTGCTGAATGGGATTCGACAATGAGTTTGAGTCAATGATTGCAAAACTTCCTTTTCTCGATCTTGATTTGCGTAGAATTTTAGGTCAAGAACTACGGTCCGAGTTGAATAGGAGAGGTCCTAATTCACACGGGTGTCCTATAATTTAATTACTTTTTTTTGATACCCTATTATTAGTATTTAGGTATCATATGAGCAGGCTTGAGAAAAACCTTGTATAGCTTCCTCGATTTCTCGATAAAAAGAAATATGACCAACTGTGGTTCGAATATATATACAAAAAATTTTTTTTTTTACACTTCTTACTATTAGATAGTGTGAATAAATCTCATGATAGTTACCAAAAGATTCATAATGAACTTCGATAGGAACTTCTCTTGAAGCAATAACGCGTTGATCTAATTGCCACCGAAGCCACAAAGGACTATCTAAATTTATTCTTTTCTGCCGATAAGCTCCAATTGCATCATAGGAATTGCAAAAAAAGGGTTCTTTCATATACTTATAGTTTGTTTCATAAATTCGTCCATTTTTAGAGTTTTTTCGATTACATGGATTATATCTGTTTGCACAAATACCTCGACGAGTGCCGCTCGTTAATACATAGAGTCCGATAAGCATATCTTGAGTCGGTACAGAAATGGGATCTCCAATAGCT